GGATGAATTCCATTTTCACTTTAAAGAGACATGCTATAAAAATAGACCTGTTTATGAAACTTTTTATTTAGATGGGAATCAAGAAAATTCGAAGTTAGAAATCTTTTTAGATAAAAAAGATAAAGATCTCGTATGGTTTGAAAAACCTCGTGTAACTATTCTTTTCGACTATAAACGCTGGAATCGTCCATTTCGATATATAAAAAACGATCAATTTAAGAATGCTGTAAGAAAGGAAATGTCACAATATTTTTTTTCTACATGTCGAAGTGATGGAAAAGAAAGAATATCCTTTACGTATCCACCCAGTTTGTCAACTTTTTTGGAAATGATACAAAGAAAGATGTCTCTGTTCACAACAGAAAAACTCTCCTCTGATGAATTGTATAATCATTGGAATTATAACAATGAACAAAAAAAGAAAAACCTAAGTAACGAGTTTATAAATAGAGTAGAAGTTCTAGATAAGGGGTTTCGTGTTCTGAATATACTCGAAAAAAAGACTAGATTGTGTAATGATGAAACTAAAAAAGAATACTTACCTAAAATATATGATCCTTTTTTGAGTGGGCTCTATCGTGGAAAAGTCAATTTTTTTTTTTCACCCTCAATCATAAATGAAATTTCCATAAAAAATTACATAGAGATGCTTTGGATAAATAAAATTTATCTTATCCTTCTTTCTAATTATCAAGAATTTGAACCAAAAAGGGATACATTTAATAGAAAATCATTTGCAACAAAAATGGGTTATTTCTTGAACTTAATTAATGAATTTGTTGCAAAATCAAGTTTCAATTTAAAGAGACTCTTTCTAATAGAAAAAAATCACAAAGAAGAAAAAATGGATTTAGAGAATCGAATCACAATTTTTAAATTTTTATTCGATGCAATTATAGTGGATTCCAAGAATAAAAAAATTATAAAAAAATCTATAGGAATAAAAAAAGAAATAAGTAAACAAATTCCTCGATGGTCATACAAATTAATCGACGATTTGGAACAACAAGAGGGTGAAAGTGAGGAGAACGCGGCAGAGGATCATGAGATTCGTTCACGAAAAGCCAAACGTGTAGTAATTTTTACTGATAATCAAGAAAATCCTGATCCTAATACTTATAATAATTCCAAAACTAAAGATACAACTAATTTTGATCAAACAGGCGAAGTGGCTTTGATACGTTATTCACAACAATCGGACTTTCGTCGAGATATAATAAAGGGCTCCATGCGAACGCAAAGGCGCAAAATAGCTATTTTGAAACTGTTTCAAGCAAATTTACATTCTCCCCTTTTTTTGGACAGAATAGACAAATTTCTTTTTTTTGCTTTTGATACTTCTGATCTGATGAAAATAATGTTTATAAATTGGATGTGTAAAAATGCAGAATTCAAAATTTCAGATTCTACTTATACAGAAAAAAAAACAAAAGAAAGTGAAAAAAAAGAAAAAGAAGAGGGCAAAAACAAACGAGAAGAAGACAAAAGAGAAGAAAAAGTACGTATAGAAATAGCCGAAACCTGGGATAGCATTATTTTTGCTCAAGCAATAAGAGGTTGTGTTTTAGTAATTCAATCGATTCTTCGAAAATATATTCTATTACCTTCATTAATAATAGCTAAAAATAGCATTCGTATGCTATTATTTCAAATTCCTGAATGGTCCGAGGATTTAAAGGATTGGAATAGAGAAATGCATGTTAAATGTACCTATAATGGAGTTCAATTATCAGAAACAGAATTTCCGAAAAACTGGTTAACAGACGGTATTCAAATAAAGATCCTATTTCCTTTTCGACTACAACCTTGGCACAGATCTAACTTAAAATTCCTTTATAAGGATCCAATAAAAAAGAAAAGACAAAAAAATGATTTTTGTTTTTTAACAGTTTTGGGAATGGAAGCTGAACTTCCTTTTGGTTCTCCCCGAAAAGAGCTTTCACTTTTTGAACCCATCTTTAAAAAACTAAAAAAAAAAATTAGAAAGTTGAAAAAAAATTGTTTTCTAATTCTAACAATTTTAAAAGAAAAAAGAAAACTATTTCTACATTTACCAAAAGAAACAAAAAACTGGTTCATCAAAGGTATTCTATTTCTAAAAGAAATAATAAATACATTTTCAAAATCAAAAAGAAATCCAATTCTATTATTTGGATTTAGAGAAGTATATGAATTAAATGAAACTAAAAACGAAAAAGATTCACCAATCAATAATCGGGCTATTCATAAATTTTCCACTTCAATTCGATCTATGGATTGGATAAACTATTCAATGACAGAAAAAAAAATGAAAGATCTGAATGCCAGAACAAAGACAATAAGAAATCAAATAGAAAAAATTACAAAAGAAAATAAAAAACGATTTCTAACCTCAGAAAGAAATATTAGTCCTAACAAACTAAGTTATAATGCTAAAAGATTAAAATTAAAATCATCAAAAAATATTTTACAGATATTAAAAAGAAACAATGCTCAATTAGTCCGTAAATCATATTTTTTTATAAAAATTTTGATTGAAAAGATATATATAGATATCCTTCTAGCTATCATTAATATTACGAGGATCAATGTACAGTTTTTTCTTGAATCACCAAGAAAAATGATTAATAAATACATTTATATGTATAATAAAAAAGAAAATCACAAAAGAATTGATGAAACAAATCAAAATACACTAATTCACTTTATCTCGATTATAAAAAAGGCATTTAATTATAGTAATATTAACAAAAACTCACAGATTTTTTATAACGTAACCTCCTTGTCACAAGCATATGTATTTTACAAATTATCACAAGTCCAAGTTATTAACCTATATAAGTTAAGATCTGTCCTTCAATATCATAGAGCATCTCTTTTTATTAAGAATGAAATAAAAGATTATTTTGGAGCCCAAGGAAGATTTCAGTTCAAATTAAAAGATACAAATTTTAGAAATTCTGTAATGAATGAATGGAAAAACTGGGTAAGAAGTAATTATCAATATAAATACGATTTATCTCAGATCAGATGGTCTAGATTAATATCGCAAAAATTGCGAAATAGAATGAATCAACGGCCTATGATTCAAAATAAAGATTTAAATAAATGGAATTTATATGAAAAAGACCAATTAATTCATTATGAAAAACAAAATAATTTTGAAGTAGATTCATTATCGAACCAAAAAGATAATTTTAAAAAATACTATAGATATAATATTTTATTATATAAATCCATTAATTATGAAGATAAGAAAGACTCATCTATTTATGAATTACCATTCCAATTAAATAATAAGCAAGAGATTTTTTATAATTACAAAATAGATAAAAGAAAATTATTTGATATGTCGGGAGGTATCCCTGTCAATAAGCATCTATCAGAAGATGATATTATCGATACGGAAAAAAGCTCACATAGAAAATATTTTGATTGGAGAATTCTTCATTTTTGTCTTAGAAAGAAAGTCGATATTGAATCCTGGATCGATACCGGAACCAAACAAAAAAAAAACCTTTTTGATTGGATGGGAATGAATGAAGAAATACTAGATCGTCCCACATCAAATTTAGAATTTTGGTTCTTTCCAAAATTTGTGATACTTTGCAATGCATATAAGATAAAATCATGGGTAATACCAATCAAATTACTTCTTTTTAATTTTAATGGAACTAAAAATGTTAGTGAAAATAAAAAAATAAATAGAAAGAAAAATAACGATCCTTTTATATCTATATCATCGAATGAAACAAAATCCATTCAATTAAAGAATCAAAATCATGAAGAAAAAGAGTCTGAGGATCAAGTAGATCTTGAATCAGTTCTAGCAAACCAAGAAAAAGATGTTGAAGAAGATTATGTAAGATCAGACAGGAAAAAGCGTAGAAAGAAAAAGCAATACAAAAGTAATACGGAAGCAGAACTTGATTTCTTGCTAAAAAGGTATTTATGCTTTCAATTAAGATGGGATGATTCTTTAAATCAAAAAATAATCAATAATATCAAAGTATATTGTCTCCTGCTTAGACTGACAAATCCACGAGAAATTATTATATCCTCTATTCAAAGGGGAGAACTGAGTCTAGATATTCTAATGATTCAGAAAGATTTAACTCTTACAGAATTGATGAAAAAGGGAATATTGATTATCGAATCAACCCGTCTGTCGGTAAAAAATGATGGAAAATTTATTATGTATCAAACCATAAATATTTTATTGGTTCATAAGAGAAAACAACAAATTAATCAAAGATACAGAAAAAAAAACTATATTGATAAAAAGAATTTTACTGAATCTATTGTAATAAATCAAAGTTTAACTAGAAAAAAAGACAAAAAAAATTATGATTTACTTGTTCCCGAAAATCTTTTATCCTCTAAACATCGTAGAGAATTGAGAATTCTAATTTCTTTCAATTCAAAAAATGGAAATGATATAAATACAGAAATTATCAATAATAATAACATAAAAAATCGCGCTCACATTATAGATAAAAGCAAACGTTTTGATAGAGATAAAAAAAAACTAATTAAATTAAAACTTTTTCTTTGGCCCAATTATCGATTAGAAGATTTAGCTTGTATAAATCGCTATTGGTTTGATACCACTAATGCTAGTCGGTTTAGTATGGTAAGGATATATATATGTCCACGATTAAAAATTCAGTAAAAGTGCATTTGTCATATATATCCCATAGCATATCTAATCTAGTATATGAAATATAAGAAAACAAGTGAAAACAAGGAGACGCCCATATACATTGTTTTACATCCCATATTCCATTCTGATATATGGAATTCAATCATATATCAATTCGATCTAGAAATGAATCAATTCCATTTTTTTTTTATTTGGCTAGAAATACATAACATAAAGGATGGTATATTTCTTCCCTTACAAAAGAAAAAAAAAATTATATATATAAATCTAAAACGAAAAATTGGATTGATTAATGATAAATTTTATTTGACAAAATTAGGAATTCCTAACGAATTGAGGATTATTGTGTATACCAAATTCAAACGAACTGACATTCTTATTTAATATTCCATTATTTATTATTACTGATCAATAAAACTATCTTAAAAAGGAGGGAGGAGGGGGATTTCATTTTATGGTAAAAAGTTCATTCATTTCAATTATTTCACAAGAAGACAAAAAAGAAAACAAGGGATCCGTTGAATTTCAAATAGTAAGTTTTACTAATAAGATACGAAAACTTACTTCACATTTGGAATTGCATAGAAAAGACTATTTATCTCAAAGAGGTTTACGCAAAATTCTAGGAAAACGCCAACGACTACTGTCTTATTTGGCAAAGAAAAATGGAGTACGTTATAAAGAATTAATTAGCCAGTTGAACATTCGGGAATCAAAAACTCGTTAATTTGAAGAGTCTTTTTTTATTATTATTATTATTTGTATTTGATTTATTAGATCTTGAACTTGAATTTTGATGAACTTCTTTTCGTTTTCAGTAATTCATGGAAAAATAAATCGAGGAACCTCCTATGAATGTACCAACTACAAGAAAGGACTTTATGATAGTCAATATGGGTCCCCACCACCCATCAATGCATGGCGTTCTTCGACTCATCCTTAGTCTAGACGGTGAAGATGTTATTGACTGCGAACCAATATTAGGTTATTTACACAGAGGGATGGAAAAAATTGCGGAAAACCGAACAATTATACAATATTTGCCTTATGTAACACGTTGGGATTATTTAGCTACTATGTTTACAGAAGCGATAACAATAAATGGACCGGAACAGTTGGGAAATATTCAAGTACCTAAAAGAGCTAGCTATATCAGAGTAATTATGTTGGAGTTGAGTCGTATAGCTTCTCATCTGTTATGGCTTGGCCCTTTTATGGCAGATATTGGTGGGCAGACTCCTTTTTTCTATATTTTTAGAGAAAGAGAGTTAATATATGATTTATTCGAAGCTGCCACTGGTATGAGAATGATGCATAATTATTTTCGTATCGGAGGAGTAGCAGCTGATCTACCTCATGGCTGGCTAGATAAATGTTTGGATTTCTGCGATTATTTTTTAACAGGAGTTGCTGAATATCAAAAACTTATTACGCGAAATCCAATTTTTTTAGAACGAGTTGAAGGAATAGGTATTGTTAGTGCAGAGGAAGCAATAAATTGGGGTTTATCAGGGCCAATGCTACGAGCTTCCGGAGTACGATGGGATCTTCGTAAAGTGGATCATTATGAGTGTTATGACGAATTTGATTGGGGAGTCCAGTGGCAAAAAGAAGGGGATTCGTTAGCTCGTTATTTAGTCCGAATTGGTGAAATGACGGAATCCGTAAAAATTATTCAACAGGCTTTGGAAGGGATTCCAGGGGGGCCTTATGAAAATTTAGAAACTCGAAGTTTTGATAGAGAAAGGAATCGAGAATGGAATGATTTTGAATATCGATTTATTAGTAAAAAAGCATCTCCCGCCTTTGAATTGCCGAAACAAGAACTTTATGTTAGAGTTGAAGCACCAAAGGGAGAGTTGGGGATTTTTTTGATAGGGGATCAGAGCTGTTTTCCTTGGAGATGGAAAATTCGCCCGCCGGGTTTTATCAATTTGCAAATTCTTCCTCAATTAATTAAAAGAATGAAATTGGCTGATATTATGACAATACTAGGTAGCATAGATATTATTATGGGGGAAGTTGATCGTTGAAATGATAATTGATACAACAACAGTACAAGCTATCAATTCTTTTTCCAGATTGAAATCCTTAAACGAGGTCTATGGAATTATATGGATGCTTGTCCCTATTTTTACTCTTGTATTGGGAATCACGATAGGCATACTAGTAATTGTGTGGTTAGAAAGAGAAATATCTGCAGGGATACAACAACGTATTGGACCTGAATATGCCGGTCCTTTTGGAGTTCTTCAAGCTCTAGCGGATGGAACAAAACTACTTTTCAAAGAAAATCTTTTTCCATCTAGAGGAGATACTCGTTTATTCAGTATCGGACCATCCATAGCAGCCATATCAACTCTATTAAGCTATTCAGTAATTCCTTTTAGCTATCACTTTGTTTTAGCGGATCTAAATATCGGCGTCTTTTTATGGATTGCCATTTCAAGCATTGCTCCCGTTGGACTTCTTATGTCAGGATATGGATCAAATAATAAATATTCCTTTTTAGGTGGTCTACGAGCTGCCGCTCAATCGATTAGTTATGAAATACCATTAACTCTCTGTGTATTATCCATATCTCTACGTGCGATTCGTTGAAACATAAATTTTTCCCTATTCCCTGTTTCTTTATTAGGAAGAAGGTGAAATTAATTGAATATATATCTTTATTTTTTTATTCATCATTTGGATTGATGAACTAAATTAGATAGTTATATGAGTGAAAGAAAACAGCTTCTAAATTTGCAGTAAAAAAAATCGAGACTCATTTCTTATGTACAACAGTAAAGCAGAAATAAACATAAGAAGATGAGATCATTTGTCCCAAAATTGGTTGATTAGTCATCCTGGCTTGAAAGCGGGCTCAAAGAATCAACCTTATTGAGTTTTTACTATCATTTATATATATATTACTGTAATGCTACCGAGCAGTTGAGTAAAAATAAAGATGAGTGGATGGTTAGGAACACCAAGATACATAAAAGATTAGTAATAGAATTATCCAAATTAAAAGAATATTAATTGGGGCTTAAAATTAGTAGAAATGATCAGGCAGTACTCCCCATGATTCCGATCCAGAGTACGCTCCTATCCACCAATTAAACAAATGACTATCAGGAACGAACTAATCCTTTCCTTTTTTTTTTAGAAGGAAGAATAGGAACAAAAAAAAAGAGATCCTTTTTATTCTTTCTTTCCTATATCGATATTCATAGAAATCGAATTCGTGTCATAATTCATGAACTAATGGAATGTCTAATTTTTTTTCGTAATCGAAAAGGATAGGTTGAAATATTTATTGGTATTTCTACAAGAAGTATTTTATTGAAAGATTTAAGTTATTGCTCAAGAAAGAAAAATTGAAATTCTTAAAAGATGAGATTAATTCAGAAGTACTTTATTTTAGTATTATAACAGACAGAATTACATTGGTCAAATTTGGGAATTGGGGGGCATCTAATAGATTTGGATCCTATCTATCCTACAAATATATCGAGATAAATAATACGATCTGGCCCTTAGATTTATTTATGGCCTTCGAGGAGCCATATGAGGTGAAAATCTCATGTATGGTTCTGTAATAGCGATGGGAACAGTTATGTCATCACCGACTATGATTATCTAACAGTTCGAGTACAGTTGATATAGTTGAGGCACAATCAAAATATGGTTTTGGGGGATGGAATTTGTGGCGTCAACCTATAGGATTTATCATTTTTTTCATTTCTTCCCTAGCAGAATGTGAGAGATTACCTTTTGATTTACCAGAAGCAGAAGAAGAATTAGTAGCAGGTTATCAAACCGAATATTCGGGTATCAAATTTGGTTTATTTTATGTTGCTTCCTATCTAAACTTATTAGTCTCTTCATTATTTGTAACAGTTCTTTACTTGGGCGGTTGGAATATCTCTATTCCGTACATATCCGTTCCGGAGTTTTTTGATTTTGAAATAAATAAAGTAGGTAGAGTCTTTGGAACAACAATGGGTATCCTTATTACATTGGTTAAAACTTATTTGTTCTTGTTCATTCCTATCACAACAAGATGGACTTTACCTAGACTAAGAATGGACCAACTATTAAATCTTGGATGGAAATTTCTTTTACCTATTTCTCTTGGCAATCTATTATTAACAACCTCTTCCCAACTCTTTTCACTATAAAGTAATCCTTTTCTATATTTATAGTTTGTCTCAAACAAGATAAAGAAACAAATATAAAATTATTCATAGAGATTCACGATATGTTCCCTATGGTAACTGGGTTCATTAATTATGGTCAACAAACCATACGGGCTGCAAGGTACATTGGTCAAAGTTTCATGACTACCTTATCCCACGTAAATCGTTTACCTGTAACTATTCAATATCCTTATGAAAAATTAATCACATCGGAGCGTTTCCGCGGTCGAATCCATTTTGAATTTGATAAATGCATTGCTTGTGAAGTATGTGTTCGTGTATGTCCTATAGATTTACCTGTTGTTGATTGGGAATTGGAAACTAATATTCGAAAGAAACGATTGCTTAATTACAGTATTGATTTCGGAATCTGTATATTTTGTGGCAACTGTGTTGAGTATTGTCCAACTAATTGTTTATCAATGACTGAAGAATATGAGCTTTCTACCTATAATCGTCACGAATTGAATTATAACCAAATTGCTTTAGGTCGTTTACCAATGTCAATAATTGACGATTATACAATTCGAACAATTTTGAATTCACCTCAATCTTTAATCAAAATGGGCAAACCCCCTTCGATTAAGATTAAAAATTGATTGAAGAGTTATTTTTAATCATTAAACAAAGATCTAGGTTTTATCTAAAAGTCTGAAATGTTTTTTTTTTTTCATTTTGTTTGGTCAATAACTACAAAAGCTACAAATCCTAACTAGCGATTGGATTTGATTGATTGGTAAGAATTGCAGCGCAGCTTAATTTGGATTGAAAATCAATTAATATAGTCATAATTCTATCCATAATTATTTCGAAATAGAAATAAAAATTAAAGTGTCAATTTTTATTTTTCGAGAAAGAATCAGATTAGTCCGATAGCGGTACTACAGTAATTTAAACCTTTTAGGATTAAATTCAATTAGGAACCCATTCTAAATAAGTTTCTCCTGGTCGGGTCAATAAAGTCATGAAAAAAAAAAGAATTTGATTTTTTTATCTTTTATTTTACGTACAATGAATTTACCTGGACCAATACATGATTTTCTTTTAGTCTTTCTAGGATTAGGTCTTATATTAGGAGGTCTAGGAGTGGTATTACTTACCAATCCAATTTTTTCTGCCTTTTCATTGGGATTGGTTCTTGTTTGTATATCCTTATTCTATATTTTATCAAACTCTCATTTTGTAGCTGCGGCGCAGCTCCTTATTTATGTGGGAGCTATTAATGTTTTAATTTTATTTGCTGTGATGTTCATGAATGGTTCAGAATATTACAAAGATTTGAATCTTTGGACTGTTGGGAATGGTCTTACTTCCCTAATTTGTACAAGTCTTTTTGTTTTACTAATTACTATTATTCCAGATACAACATGGTATGGTATTATTTGGACTACAAGAGCAAACCAGATTATAGAGCAAGATTTGGTAAGTAATGGTCAACAAATTGGAATTCATTTATCAACAGATTTTTTTCTTCCATTTGAATTAATTTCAATAATTCTTTTAGTTGCTTTGATAGGTGCGATTGCCACGGCTCGTCAGTAATAAATCTTTTAAATTGGAAATCGCAATCAAAATAAGACTTTGTTCTATGTTATCACATATATTTGAAGATTATTCATATATAAATTCTTTTATTCGATCTATATTCCAATCTATTTTTTTTTGTTTTGTACTTGTGATATTCTTATTCTAGTCAATCTAATCTGTTGATGTTAAATTGTTGTTCATTGTTCATATTGAAATAAATCGAAATCGATAAGGAGTTGGGCGATGATGCTCGAACATGTGCTTGGTTTGAGTGCTTATTTATTTTCTATCGGTATCTATGGATTGATCACGAGTCGAAATATGGTTAGAGCCCTTATGTGTTTTGAACTTATACTGAATGCCGTCAATATAAATTTCGTAACATTTTCTGATTTTTTTGATAGTCGCCAATTAAAAGGAAATATTTTATCAATTTTTGTTATATCTATCGCAGCCGCTGAAGCAGCTATCGGGCCGGCTATAGTTTCGTCAATTTATCGTAACAGAAAATCAATCCGTATCAATCAATTGAATTTGTTGAATAAGTAGTATTAATCATATAAAATATTTAGATTCATTAATTTGAATTGACATGTATGATACATAGCGTATCTGATAATGTTTACGAAAACGTAAGAAATTAAAGTATCTTGGTTCTATCTCATGAGTCGATCCGAAATTGAATAGACAAATTCTGATAAATCATTGATTCATCTGGTGTCTAAATATATGATTCATTAAAAAATTTACTAGATCGAAAATTTATGACGTAAAAAAAAAATTATAGATCCAATGTCACATTCAGTAAAAATCTATGATACATGTATAGGGTGTACTCAATGTGTCCGGGCCTGCCCCACGGATGTATTAGAAATGATACCTTGGGACGGGTGTAAAGCTAAGCAAATTGCTTCTGCTCCAAGAACGGAAGACTGTGTTGGCTGTAAGAGATGTGAATCCGCCTGTCCAACTGATTTCTTGAGTGTTCGAGTTTATCTATGGCATGAAACAACTCGAAGCATGGGTCTAGCTTATTGATACTTTCCAGAAAAAACCACTTGAATACATTTGATTTTTTGTTTACCGACAAAAACCCGTACTCGAAAACCTAATCTATTTTTTTTTTTATTATTTTGTTTTAGTACGGGTTTTTCTTGTCCAAGTGTATCTTGTCTTTACCACGAATTCTTTTCCTTGGTTAACAATATTTGTAGTTTTACCAATATCCGCGGGTTTCTTGATTTTCGTTTTCCCTCATAGAGGAAATAAGGTAATTAGATGGTATACTGTATTTATATGTGTACTAGAACTCCTTTTAATGACCTACGCATTCTCTTATTATTTCCAATTGGACGACCCCTTAATCCAATTGACGGAGTATTATAAATGGATAAATTTTTTTGATTTTTACTGGAGATTAGGAATAGATGGACTTTCTCTAGGACCTATTTTATTGACAGGATTTATCACCACTTTAGCTACTTTAGCGGCTCGGCCAATTACTCGGGATTCCCGATTATTTCATTTTTTGATGTTAGCAATGTATAGTGGTCAAATAGGATTATTTTCTTCTCAAAATCTTTTACTTTTTTTCATCATGTGGGAGTTAGAATTAATTCCTGTTTATCTACTTCTATCCATGTGGGGGGGAAAGCAACGTCTGTATTCAGCTACAAAATTTATTTTGTATACTGCAGGAAGTTCTGTTTTTTTATTAATGGGAGCCTTAGGTATCGCTTTCTATACTTCCAATGAACCAACATTCAATTTTGAAACATCAGCTAATCAATCATATCCTGTGACCTTGGAAATACTATTCTATATTGGATTTCTTATTGCTTTTGCTGTCAAATCACCGATTATACCCTTACATACATGGTTACCAGACACCCATGGAGAAGCACATTACAGTACTTGTATGCTTTTAGCTGGAATCTTATTAAAAATGGGAGCATATGGATTGGTTCGAATAAATATGGAATTATTATCCCACGCCCATTCTATATTTTCTTCTTGGTTGATAATAGTAGGCGCAATACAAATAATCTATGCAGCTTCAACATCTTCTGGTCAAAAAAATTTAAAAAAAAGAATAGCCTATTCTTCTGTATCTCATATGGGTTTCACAATTATAGGAATTTGCTCTCTAAGCGATATGGGACTCAATGGGGCCATTTTACAAATAATATCTCATGGATTTATCGGCGCTGCGCTTTTTTTCTTGTCAGGAACAAGTTATGATAGAATACGTTTTGTTTATCTTGACGAAATGGGCGGAATGGCTACCCTAATGCCAAAAATATTCATGATTTTCAGTATCTTATCATTAGCTTCTCTTGCATTACCGGGCATGAGCGGTTTTTTTGCGGAATTGATAGTATTTTTTGGAATAATTACCACCAAAAAATATTTTTTAATGCCAAAAATACTAATTACTTTTGGAACGGCAGTTGGAACGATATTGACTCCTATTTATTTATTATCTATGTTACGCCAGATGTTCTATGGATACAAGCTGTTTAATGCCACAAATTCTTATTTTTTTGATTCTGGACCACGAGAATTATTTGTTTCGATTGCTATACTTCTGCCTGTAATCAGTATTGGTATTTATCCGGATTTCATTTTCTCATTATCAGTTGACAAGGTCGAAGCTATTCTATCTAATTATTTTTATAGCTAATTTTTTTATAGTTTTATAGGTAGTTATTATAAATAAAATAAAAAATCAAAAAGCAATCCTGTGATTTTTAAAAATGAAAAATTGTTATACAATAAAAAAAAAAAAACTTCTCTTAATTTTAAATAAAAAAAAAAATTAAATAAAAAAAAAAACGGAATTGTAACCAGATATGTTTAGCATTTGCGAGAACCTTTTGAATCACTCCATTACTTGAGTGATTCAAAAGGTTCTCAACGACTTACCTGAAGCTTCTTATATATATGTTAAGCTGTCCTATGGTTATATTTGTCAAAGTCTTTCTTCAATTCAATTAGATATTAATGTAAATGAACCATAACTATGTAGTCCTATTCCTAATAAATTAACCCCAAAATAGCATATCCAGATTATAAGAAAACCGATAGAAGCGACAATTGCAGAATTTAAACCTTCCAAATTCTTATTTGTTCGAGTATGGAAATAAATCGCGAATATGGTCCAAGTAATAAATGCCCAAGTTTCTTTTGGGTCCCAATTCCAATATGATCCCCATGCTTCATTAGCCCAGACTGCTCCTGAAAGAATACCTATGGTTAAAAAAAGAAACCCTATACTAAGAATACGAAAACCCCAATGATCTAATTGTTGAATCAATTGAAACCTGTAATAATTCCTAGAAGAAGGAAAAAAAGTATTTTTAGAAATATTACTTTTTTCCATCATGTATTGGATCTCATCAACGGGATCAACGGGAAATGAATCATTTAATAAATTATTGTTTTTACCAACAATTCTTATGACTTTTCGAAATGAAATTACTAGAAGTGCTGCTGACAATAATGATCCACATAAAAGAGCTGCATAGCCCGATACCATCATACTTACGTGCATTATTAACCACTGGGATTGGAGAGCGGGTACTAAGATTTTAGATTGATGCATGTCGGTTAAAAGACCCCAAGTAGCAAAGCCTTGGGTCAAAAAAGTACTTGGTGCGGTTATTGTGCTTAAATTATTTTTATGTTTTTTAAAATATGGAACCATATGAATAATAGATAAAATCCATGAAAGAAATATTAATGATTCGTATAAATCACTTATTGGTAAATGCCCCGAATAAATCCAACGAGTAATTAGTAATCCTGTTAGGCAGAAAAAAGTGATTAACATGCCTTTGTCTGACGAATCATAGAGTCCCACGAATTCATTGACTAATAAGGTTAGAAAATGAATTATAATTACAATTGAAACGACCGAAAAAGATATATGAGTTAATATATGTTCTAAAGTCAAAAATATCATAAAAAAAGGGGGGAATGCTTTAATTATCCATAATTATACATACAGAATTGAATTCATTATAGGATTTATTCTATCCTAATAATTAGATAATTTTAAAATGTTATGCCGCCACTCGGACTCGAACCGAGATGCTCTAGCACTGCTTCCTAAGAGCAGCGTGTCTACCGATTTCACCATGGCGGCTTGCTCAAAATTATAATAACCCTTTTTTATTCAATCGGCGAGCTTGAAGGGGGTAATTCAATGTAATATTTTTTTAGAAACATTCAAATTAATGAATTAATGAAAAAAAAAATGAATTTTTTCCATTTTTCAATTCCAATTTCAACATTCCATTCAAGGGATTTCTGAAACTATTTTATTGTATTAATCCTTAGGGTTTCGTTAGGTAGAAAATTTGTGTTAAGGTTTAGCAACCCCATTAGGTATTGATTTATGGGCATATCATATAACAAAAAAGTTTCGAGTTCTGTCCCGGACTTTAAAATTAAAATTGAAAAATCTTATCTAATTAAATGTATATACCTTGATACATCATCCAGTCCAAGCATATGATCTAAACTAGATCAGTCAAAATTTACACATTTTTATCTCTCTGGTACTTCTTAAAATTGGATTGAAGGCATCAAAAGGCTCTATTTTCTATAGAGTTATAAAATAAGTTAAACTAAATTCATTTTTTTTTTTTTTTGATTGACTGATTCTTTAAAAATTTAAAAGATATAAGAGTCAATGAATCATAAACAAGAAATAATTCATTTTAATTAATTTAATTAATTAAAAATAATAAGATTTTTTTTTATGGAACATACATATCAATATTTATGGATTATATCTTTCGTTACACTTCCAGTCCCTATGTTAATAGGAATGGGACTCCTACTTTTTCCGGTGTCAACAAAAAAACTTCACCGTATATGGGCTTTTACGAATGTTTTATTGTTAAGTATAGTTATGGTTTTTTCGACCGATTTGTTTATTCAGCAAATAAATAGCAGTTCCATTTATCAATATGTATGGTCTTGGACCATCAACAATGATTTTTCCTTAGAGTTCGGGCACTTAATTGACCCACTTACTTCTATTTTGTTAATATTAATTACTACGGTTGGAATTTTGGTTCTTGTTTATAGTGACAGTTATATGTCTCATGATCAAGGCTATTTGAGATTTTTTGTTTATATGAGTTTTTTCAATACTTCAATGCTGGGATTAGTTACCAGTTCGAATTTAATACAAATTTATATCTTTTGGGAATTGGTTGGAATGTGCTCTTATCTATTAATAGGTTTTTGGTTTACACGACCTATTGTGTCCAATGCTTGTCAAAAAGCATTCGTAACTAATCGTGTAGGCGATTTTGGTTTATTATTAGGAATTTTAGGTCTTTATTGGATAACAGGCAGTTTTGAATTTCAGGATTTGTTTGAAATATTCAATAACTTGATTTATAATAATGATAATGAGGTTCATTTTTTATTTGTTACCTTGTGTGCTTTCCTATTATTTTCCGGTGCAATTGCTAAATCGGCGCAATTCCCCCTTCATGTGTGGTTACCGGATGCCATGGAAGGACCTACCCCTATTTCGGCTCTAATACATGCTGCTACCATGGTAGCAGCGGGAATTTTTCTTGTAGCTCGACTTCTTCCTCTTTTCGTAGTTATACCTTACATAATGAAGCTAATAGCTTTGATAGGTATAATAACAGTACTATTAGGAGCTACTTTAGCTTTTGCTCAAAAAGATATTAAGAGAGGTTTAGCCTATTCTACAATGTCTCAATTGGGTTATACGATGTTAGCTTTAGGTATGGGCTCCTATCGAGCCGCTTTATTTCATTTGATTACTCATGCTTATTCGAAAGCATTGTTGTTTTTAGGATCTGGATCCATTATTCATTCAATGGAAATTATTGTTGGCTATTCTCCAGATAAGAGTCAAAATATGGTTCTTATGGGTGGTTTAACAAAACATGTTCCAATTACAAAAATTGCTTTTTTATTAGGAACCCTTTCTATTTGTGGTATTCCACCTCTTGCCTGTTTTTGGTCCAAAGATGAAATTCTTAATGATAGTTGGTCGTATTCATCTATTTTCGCAATAATAGCTTTTTCCACAGCAGGATTAACTGCATTTTATATGTTTCGGGTTTATTTACTTACTTTTGAAGGGCATTTAAATATTTATTTTCAAAATTATAGTGGTAAAAAAAACAGCGTATTCTATTCAATATCCTTATGGGGAAAAGAGGGATCAAAAATGCTTAAAAAAAAACTCCGTTTATTACCTTTATTAACAATAAATAATAATGAGAGGGCTTCTTTTTTTTGTTTTTTTTGGAAGAAAATATATCAAACTGGTGGTACTGTAAGAAAGATGACGTGTCCTTTTATTACTATTAATCATTTTGGTACTAAAAGAATTTTTTCCTATCCCCAGGAATCGGATAATACTATATTATTTCCGATGCTTGTTTTGGTACTATTTACCTTGTTTATTGGAGCTATAGGAATGCCTTTCAATCAATTCAATCAAGAAGAAATGAATTTGGATATATTATCCAAACTGTTAATTCCGTCTTTAAGTCTTTTACATCAAAATCAAAATAAGTCTGTAGATTGGTATGAATTTGTAACAAATTCAACTTTTTCAGTCAGTATAGCTTATTTTGGGATATTTATAGCGTCTTCTTTATATAAGCCGATTTATTCATCCTTACAAAATTTTAAATTCCTTAATTTGGTTGCTAAAAAAGGTCCTAAGAGAATTCTTAGGGACAAAATAATAAATGTGATATATGATTGGTCCTATAATCGTGGTTACATAGATGTTTTTTATGCAATATGTTTAACAGAAGGCATAAGAAGATTGGCAGAATTAACTTATTTTTTTGATAGACGAGTAATTGATGGAATTACCAATGGAGTTGGTTTTACGAGTTTCTTTGCAGGAGAAGGCATAAAATATGTAGGAGGCGGTCGCATTTCTTTTTATCTCTTATTATATTTATTTTATGTATTAATCTTTTTATTAATTTCTTCTTTGTGATTTTTTTCTATTAGAAAGAGTCTCTTTAAATTGAAACTTGATTTTGCAACAAATTCATTAATTAAGTTCAAGAAATAACCCATTTTTGTTGCAAATGATTTTCTATTAAATGTATCCCTTTTTGGTTCAAAT